AAACTCGGCCCAATCTTTTCCTAAAAAAAAGGATTGAGCCGAATAAAATAAAGAATGAGCTTACTAACATAACATACTATATATTTGCATATATCTTTCATATCACATGTACAGACCTATATACTATATATACAAGTATATACAATATACAATATACAAGTATATACAAGATCCAAATAGAACGAAGACGAAACAACTCAATATTTCTTTATTTTTGGATCCAATCCATAATTAATCCTAAGGATCCATAGGATTAGTGGATCATTTTATATCTCGTAGTTTCAGGCCTTAGATTAAGCTAAGGTAAGGGCTCCCTCTATCCAATCTACTCATCCTGTATATTGTCTTTTTCGTTCCATGTTGCAATATAAACTTATTATTTGATTATACGATACAAGGTTATACGAGAACGAATTCTTTATTTATAAACTATTTCTCTTTTCGATGAAAATTTGTATTTTAATTGAAAAAAAAAGAATCTATCTATATAGATAGATATTGAAGTGCTATCTCGGATTCCAAAAAAAAGAGAATCATTTCTTTCAATACTCACTTATTATTAGTTAACAATCCTATAGGAAATAAAATAGTAAAATAATTATTCATCGAATGACTATTCATCTATTGTATTTTCATCAAATAGGGGGCAGAAATATTCTATGGAAAAATGGTGGTTCAATTCGATGTTGTCTAACGAGAAGTTAGAACATAGGTATGGTTTAAGTAAATCAATGGAAAGTCTTGATGCTATTGGCCATACCAGTGGAAGTGATGAACCCCTTCTAAATGATACGGAGAAAAATTGGAGTGATAGTGTTAGTTATAGTTTCAGTAATGTTGATTATTTATTTGGTATCAGGGATATTTGGAGTTTGATCTCTGATGACACTTTTTTAGTTAGGGATAGTAATGGTGACAGTTATTCCGTATATTTTGATATTGAAAATCATAGTTTTGAGATTGACAATGATAGTTCTTTTCTGAGTGAATTAGAAGGTTTTTTTTCTAGTTTTTTGAATAGGGGGTCTAAGAGAAACAATCACTACTATTATCATTACATGTATGATACTCAATCTAGTTGGACTAATCACATTAATAGTTGCATTAATAGTTATCTTCGTTTTGAAGTCAGTATTAATAGTTCCATTTCAGGTGGTACTGACAATTACAGTGACAGTTACATTTATAGTTTCATTTGTACTGAAAATGTAAGTGGTAGTGAAAGTGGAAGTTTTAGTATACGAACTCGTAATAATGGCAGTGATTTCAATATAAGAGGAAGATCTAATGATTTCGATATAAATAAAAAATACAGACATTTATGGGTTCAATGCGAAAATTGTTATGGATTAAATTATAAAAAACTTCTTAGGTCAAAAATGAATATTTGTGAACAGTGTGGATATCATTTGAAAATGAGTAGTTCAGATAGAATCGAACTTTCGATTGATTCGGGCACTTGGGATCCTATGGATGAAGATATGGTTTCTATGGACCCCATTCAATTTCATTCAGAAGAGGAACCTTATAAAGATCGTATCGATTCTTATCAAAGAAAGACAGGTTTAACTGAAGCTGTTCAAACAGGCATAGGTCAACTAAACGGTATTACCGTAGCAATTGGGGTTATGGATTTTCAGTTCATGGGAGGTAGTATGGGATCTGTAGTAGGTGAGAAAATCACTCGTTTGATTGAGTATGCTACTAATCGATCTCTACCTGTCATTATTGTGTGTGCTTCTGGAGGAGCACGCATGCACGAAGGAAGTTTGAGCTTGATGCAAATGGCTAAAATATCTTCTGCTTCATATGATTACCAATCCACTAAAAAGTTATTCTATGTATCAGTCCTTACATCTCCTACAACCGGTGGAGTAACAGCCAGTTTTGGTATGTTGGGAGATATCATTATTGCTGAACCTAATGCGTACATTGCATTTGCGGGTAAAAGAGTAATTGAACAAACATTGAATAAGACAGTACCCGATGGTTCACAAGCGGCTGAGTATTTATTCCATAAAGGCTTATTCGACCCAATCGTACCACGTAATCCTTTAAAAGGTGTTCTAAGTGAGTTATTTCAGCTCCATGGTTTCTTTCCCTTGAATCAAAATTCCAAAAATTAAAGTATAGCACTAGATTCAGTTATTTTATTTGTAGCGAACAAGTATTTAGTTCATCGTAATAAAAAAAACTAAGAAAAATGTTCTTTGGTGATATAAGTTACACTTTCTAGTAAGAGTCAGAAGTTTCGGATAATTTTTTTTCTTCCAGATCCAGATCTATTTTTTATCTTACCCCTATTCATGATTAGGTATTATGAACCTCTATCAACAGGATAAAATAAAAAGGTGAATTTCTCTTTCCGAGGAATTCTAATTTGGGGAAATAAAAAGAATTTTATCTGGCTATCTTACGTATTAATTAAGATAGACAATAATGAAAAAAAGAAGATCAAAATAAAAAGAAATAGCAAATATGGAAATGGAATAAAATAATTTCTATATCTATCGCATTTTTACTATGAATCCCCGTTTGTTGGATCGTATTATTTAGAGTCGCGAATTCATAATGAACTTAATTTTCATAAGAAAACTCCTTTTTAATAAGAAACTCCTTATTAGATTAGAAAGAAAGATAGAAAGAACATAAGGATGGGAGAAGAAGAATAATAAAATTTGTAAAAGAGGATTATCCTATCTATATTCGTGTAGAAAGATGAATAGGTACACTTAATTTAGTTCTACATTTTTGCACTTATTATCTATCTTTTTTTTTTATTTTCTTTTTATTTTATTAATATTTTAAATTTCAAAATAATATTATTTTGAAATTTTATATTTATTATAAAGTATATATTTATATATACTTAATTGTTTATATATACTTAGTAGTATTATATTATTTTTGAATATTATTATTCAAAAATAATATTATATAAAATACAATAGTCAATATTACTTAATATTACTTATAATAGATATACTTATCATATCATAAGATATCTTTCTAATAGATACAAATATATAGATACAAATATTAAATCGAGGCACCCATTCTATGACAGATCTCAACTTACCCTCTATTTTTGTGCCTTTAGTGGGCCTAGTATTTCCGGCAATTGCAATGGCTTCTTTATCTCTTCATGTCCAAAAAAATAAGATTGTCTAGATCCAATGGGACCAAATCTTATCAATTTATTTCAACACTGTATCATAATACAGATAGTTATTTAGTGCAATATGGTACGATATGTGGCTCTTTCCACACACAAATGAAAGAACTGTTATGCATGCGGATACATGATATCTGCATAAATGCATGTATATATATGCAGGGCATAGCTGGTTAAAAAGGATCAGTAAATATTTTTAATAGAAAGTCAATGTATCTAACCAATTACTCCACATCAGAATAGCGCTAGTTGATGAAAGTTACTTCGGGATCAAGAAAGGTAAAGTCAAATTTGGGTTATTCTCTCAATTCCAATCGAATGCAACTGGATCTAGTATAGTATGAATTGGCGATCAGAACATATATGGATAGAACTTATAAGGGGGTCTCGAAAAACAAGTAATTTTTGCTGGGCCTGTATCCTTTTTTTAGGTTCACTAGGATTCTTAGCGGTTGGAACTTCCAGTTATCTTGGTAGGAATCTGATATCCGTATTTCCATCTCAGCAAATTATTTTTTTTCCACAAGGAATCGTGATGTCTTTTTACGGGATCGCAGGTCTATTCGTTAGCTCCTATTTGTGGTGCACAATTTTGTGGAATGTAGGTAGTGGTTATGACCGATTCGATAGAAAAGAAGGAATTGTGTGCATTTTTCGTTGGGGATTTCCTGGAATAAATCGTCGCATCTTCCTTCGCTTCCTTATGAGAGATATCCAATCAATCAGAATTGAGGTTAAAGAGGGTCTTTATCCTCGTCGTGTCCTTTATATGGAAATCAGAGGTCAAGGGGCCATTCCCTTGACTCGTACTGATGAGAATTTTACTCCACGAGAAATTGAACAAAAAGCTGCCGAATTGGCCTATTTCTTGCGCGTACCAATTGAAGTATTTTGAAATGAATTGAACACAATAAAGAATAAATGTTTTCTCGGCATGGGGGGAGGAACTTGCTAATTCCTTTTTTAATACAATTGAAGTCTTTTTGGAATGTTCATTCGAACAAAACATGTTAGATTATTCTATTTCCTCCTTCCTTTGTCGTGGCGACTCCCATAGAATAAAACAAAAAAGCAGGAGGGCGTATATGGAATAACTATAATAAACTATACTATAATAAAGAATAAAATTAAGAAAAGAAGAAATTTTTGTATACCATTTGTATACCAAAAGTATTTCGTATGCGTATGGATCCCAACTCAATTCTTTTCTACTAGAAGATTTCTACTAGAAAAAAGGATAATCTAATAAGTAGGGATTCATCAAATATATCCGAACATGTATTTCGTAATACGTAATTCATCTCATCTTTTTAGGCCCAAAATCTTGATGATACCCTTTTTCCTTGGTTGTGGCTAGACGATGAAACATTTCGAAATAATTAACTGAGGGGGGTTTTCGTTTCGAAATACGATTCGTTATTTTAAGTGGGTTTTCGAGTATTCATAGAAAGGAACAAATGAGGATGAAATTGCTTCGAATTTGCCCAATTGAGATATCTGGGAATAATATAGATTTTGCATTTTTATCCGAAAAGGACGGACCCTTATCCCATTTCTATATTCCTTCTAGATCCAAGAACTAAACTCAATTTTTACACAAAAAATAGACCCATAGGTTCAATACCTTGTTATAGAACTCGTGCTTCAGAGAAATATCATATAGAGTCAACGAATGAAGCAGGTTCATTAACAATTCAATTCACAGATAAAAAATGAAAAAAAAGAAAGCATTGCCTTCTTTCCCATATCTTGTATCTATAGTATTTTTGCCCTGGTGGGTCTCTCTCTCATTTAATAAATGTCTGGAACTTTGGGTTACTAATTGGTGGAATACCGGGCAATCCGAAACTCTCTTGAATATCATTCAAGAGAAAAACGTTCTAGAAAGATTCATAGAATTAGAAGAACTCTTTCTGTTGGACGAAATAATAAAGGAGTACCCGGAGACACATATACAAAAACTTCGTATAGGAATACACAAGGAAACGATACAATTGGTCAAAACACACAATGAATATCATCTCCATATCATTTTGCATTTCTCGACAAATATAATCTCTTTCGCTATTCTAAGTGGTTATTTTATTTTGGGTAATGAGGAACTTGTCATTCTTAATTCTTGGGTTCAGGAATTCCTCTATAACTTAAGTGACACAATAAAAGCTTTTTCGATTCTTTTAGTTACTGATTTATGGATTGGATTTCACTCGACTCATGGTTGGGAACTAATAATTGGTTCGTTCTACAACGATTTTGGATTGGCCCATAACGATCAAATTATATCTGGTCTTGTTTCCACCTTTCCAGTTATTCTAGATACAATTGTGAAATATTGGATTTTCCATTATTTAAATCGTGTATCTCCTTCGCTTGTAGTCATTTATCATTCAATGAATGAATGAAGAACTCATTTGATCTCCTGATATCAATCAAATAAATCAGAATCTTTCTTCCTTTATAAAGAAAGCATTTTGAATCTTACTTAATTCTTTATATTTTATTTCTACCGGTTCAAGGTATTCGTCCTATATTCCAGTACAACTATTCCAGTACAATGACAGACTCGTGCATAGGGAACTTTACTAGTTCCCTATCTAATTTATTGTAGAAATTCCGAGATCCATGATTGGACATGCAAAATAGAAATACTTTTTCTTGGGTAAAGGAACAGATGACTCGATCCATTTCTGTATCGATCATGATATATGTAATAACTCGAGCATCCATTTCAAATGCATATCCCATTTTTGCGCAGCAGGGTTATGAAAACCCACGAGAAGCAACTGGACGAATTGTATGTGCTAATTGCCATTTAGCTGATAAGCCCGTGGATATTGAAGTTCCGCAAGCTGTGCTTCCTGATACTGTATTTGAAGCAGTTGTTCGAATTCCTTATGATATGCAACTGAAACAAGTTCTTGCTAATGGTAAAAAAGGGGGTTTGAATGTGGGTGCTGTTCTTATTTTACCCGAGGGATTCGAATTAGCCCCCCCCGATCGTATTTCTCCTGAGTTGAAAGAAAAGATAGGAAATCTGTCTTTTCAGAGTTATCGTCCCAATAAAAAAAATATTCTTGTGATAGGTCCTGTTCCGGGTCAGAAATATAGTGAAATCGTCTTTCCCATTCTTTCCCCCGACCCTGCTACGAAGAAAGACGTTCACTTCTTAAAATATCCCATATATGTGGGTGGGAACAGAGGAAGGGGTCAGATTTATCCTGATGGTAGCAAGAGTAACAATACAGTCTATAATGCTACATCAGCAGGTATAGTAAGCAAAATAGTACGAAAAGAAAAGGGAGGATATGAAATAACCATAGTTGATGCATCGGATGGACGTCAAGTGGTTGATATTATACCTCCAGGGCCAGAACTTCTTGTTTCAGAGGGTGAATCCATCAAGCTTGATCAACCATTAACAAGCAATCCCAATGTAGGAGGGTTTGGTCAGGGAGATGCAGAAATAGTGCTTCAAGATCCATTACGCGTCCAAGGCCTTTTGTTCTTCTTCGCATCTGTTATTTTGGCACAAGTTTTTTTGGTTCTTAAAAAGAAACAGTTTGAAAAAGTTCAATTGTACGAAATCAATTTTTAGGTCCAGAGATTCCTTAACATTTGGTAAAAAGTGCCGATTTTTTGTCCATCAATACAATTATGTATGATCAAAAAATTCTGTAAATCCTTTTGCTTGCTTTGTTTATACTCTTTTTGTTTTGCAGGACGCCTGGAATTCATTACTTGTATTCCATTTTAGTAATAAACAATAGGCATACGAACAAATACAAAAGAAGAGAATACAAGGCAAGGATGGGAAAAATGAAAGGAACAAATACTTTTAGGAAGGATTACTAGTCTTCCTAATCTTCTATTCGATACAAGACGACACAAGAAAATTCCTTTTTCTTGTGTCGTCTTGTATCAAAATAATAATTATTTTTTTTTTAGAGTAGTTTTGATTAAGGTTCTATTAGTTTAGTCTAGAAATGATTTGCAGGATGTCTCATCCCTAGAAATCAATATAATTATTATATTGGATTATAGATAAAATCGATTGATTCGTTCTTTCTTCTTGCTTCCAGTTAATATTTTTGGGGAAGGGCAGGAACTATGAATCAACCGCTAGATTCAATTGTTCACAAACATCATTAAGAAACAAAAGAATAGAGTGGTTTGAAACATCAGAGCAAAGGATCCTTTTTGTCATTTCTACAAAACAAATATAATATTTTGATTATGCTGACTGGATAACTAACCAATTTGTAGGTTATGGAATAGATCAAAGTCTCGTTATAAGACTAAGAACTCCGCGGGCCCTTTCCGCTCTA